AGATTTATGGATGAACTTAACAATTTGGATAATATATCCAAATCTATTCCTTCCTGATTGAAGAAAGGAATTCCTATGACTCCAACGAACAACGTAAATAAAACTAATACAAGCATCGGAAATAACATAGTATTGTCTGACTCATGGGGATATGAGAAAGTGCTTTTAGTGCCAAAACGAGTAATACTAATAAAAGGCTGCACCGTGCTTCTTACATTTTCATTACTATTAATTCGATATGTGTTTAAAAAATAAGTTTTTTCATTGTTTTTCGTCGTTAATAAATATAATAAACGCAAATTTTTTTTAATAATTTCGGGTCCTTCTTTATCTTTACCCCATAGAGACATTGAATAGAACGAACTGCTTTTTTTGCCACTATAAGTTTGAAAATAAACGTTTAAATGTCCTTCAAAAGCAAGTAAATAGATCCGAAACATATAAAATGCAGTTAATCCTGCTGTGGACCAAGCTATTATTGCAAAAATAGGTGAATACAACCAACTATCATTAAGAATTTCATCTTTGGACCAAAAACAAGCAAGGGGTGGAATACCAGAAAGAGAAAGTGTACCCAATAAAAAAGAAGTTTTTGTAATTGGTACATGTTTTCTTAAACCGCCCATAAGAACCATATTCTGACTTTTATCTGGAGAATATCCAACAATAGCTTCCATCGCATGAATAATTGATCCAGATCCTAAGAACAACAATGCCTTCGAATAAGCATGAGTAATCAAATGAAATAAAGCAGCTCGATAAGACCCCATACCTAGAGCTAACATCATATAACCCAATTGAGACATTGTAGAATAAGCTAAGCTTTTCTTAATATCTTTTTGAGCAAGAGCTAAAGTGGCTCCTAAAAATAATGTTATTATACCTATCAAAGCTATTAGATTTAGAATGTAAGGTATAACTATGAAAAGAGGAAGAAGCCGAGCTACAAGAAAAATTCCTGCTGCTACCATAGTAGCGGCATGTATAAGAGCCGAAATGGGGGTAGGCCCTTCCATGGCATCAGGTAACCATACATGAAGGGGAAATTGGGCGGATTTAGCAACAGCGCCGGCAAATAATAGGAAGGCGCATAAAGTAACAAATAAAAAATTAACTTCATTATTATAAACCAAGTTATTGAATATTTCAAACAAATCCCGAAATTCGAAACTACCTGTTATCCAATAAAAACCCAAAATTCCTAATAATAAACCAAAATCCCCGACACGATTAGTTACAAACGCTTTTTGACAAGCATTCGCGGCACTGGGTCGTGTGAACCAAAAACCTATTAATAGATAAGAACACACTCCAACTAATTCCCAAAAAATATAAATTTGTATCAAATTAGAACTAGTAACTAATCCCAACATTGAAGTATTGGAAAAACTCATATAAGCAAAAAATCTCAAATATCCCTGATCATGAGACATATAATTGTCACTATAAATAAGAACCATAATTCCAACAGTAGTGATTAATATCGACATAATAGAAGTAAGTGGATCAACCAAGCAGCCAAATTCTAAAGAAAAATCATTATTGATGGTCCAAGACCATACATATTGATAGACAGAATTATTATTTATTTGCTGAATAGAAAAAAGGGCTGAAAAAACCATAACTATACTTAATAATAAAACACTAGGAAAAGCCCACATACGGCGAAGATTTTTTGTTGCCGTTGGAAAAAGTAGAAGTCCTGTTCCAATTAAGATAGGAACTGGAAGTGGAATGAAAGGTATAATCCATGAATATTGATATGTATATTCCATAAAAAAATAAAAAAAAAATTTTATCTTAATTAATTGTTTCTGAGTCACCGGTTCTTATTTCTTTTCTTTTGAAAGGGGTCGGTTAATAAAAAAAAATTAAGATATATAAAATAAAACTTAAATAGAATTTTCTAGCCTTAATTATTCTGAATCTTTCCAAACTACTTCAAATATTTAAAATCAAGAGGTTCTAATTGGTCAAATGATATAAATAAGTCACTGGTGAAAAATAAATACGTATTTTATTTTATTAATACTGAATTATTAATATTAAATTCAAATTTTAAAATAAAATTTTATGAAGATAAAAAATGAAAATTAGAATTTTCATTTTAATTATTACGTATTACAAAAATTTTTTTATATCTAATTTTTTTATATCTATAGAACAAGGATAAATAATTATCCCAAAAACAGTATTTGATATGAATCATAAAGCCCATAACTAAAACTATTTATTGTAATTCGGTTATTTAGAATCATTACCCAATTTGTTTTGTAACTAATTGTTTGTCTTCCATTACAATAAAAGCTATTTGTAGGAAATGCTATGATATCCAACACTTTAATTTTACGGAAAAAAAAAGGGGCAACTAAAATGCCTTTAAATTATGTATTTTGTATCCTTTAACAGATTTACTACTAGTCTCATTTGATAATTAAAATTTTGTGGACTCTTTCTTCGAGCGTGAACAATTAATATTAAATTAATTAATATAATTTAATTAATATAATAGAAAAAATTATTAAAGTTTTTTATTTTTTAATTAAGCGGGAGAAGGATTGGGTTATTAAACTTTTCGATTTTTTTATTACATGTATAAATGTAACACGACGAAAATAGAAAGAAAACGAAACGGACAATCTTTCTTTTTTTTTTTTTTTATCAACTTCAATCTATTTGGCATAGTGTACCTTATCGTTCTTATTAATATTTTATGTGATTTTTAACCCCCCCCCCTTTTTTTTTGGAGTCTAATTTAGAGAAAAAATAGATAGAGAATAGTAAAGAACAATTGATTTTGAACAATAGATGTCTTTCACATCCAACCGAAAAACCTATTATAACTTTTTAATGGCAGTTCCAAAAAAGCGCACCTCTATTTCAAAAAAACGTATTCGTAAAAATATTTGGAAAAGGAAGGGATATAGGGCAGCATTGAAAGCTTTTTCGTTAGCGAAATCTCTTTCTACCGGGAGTTCTAAAAGTTTTTTTTGTGTAACAAATAAATAATCTGAATCGTTCTAATAACTAATAAAGTGATATAATTTTGTTTATAGTTTATTTATAAGATTTATAAGTAAGATTTATAAGTTATAAAAATGATAAATAATATTTGTCAATTATAATTAATATTAACATCATAATAGTATAGTAAAAGAATAAATATTAATATATAAGATAAATTACAATATAAAAGATAAATTACAATATAAACAATATACATTAAAAATAAAATAAATAAAGAAAGAATTAGTCTCATAATGTTTTAATTTATGAGAATATAAAATTGAATTTGTTTTACTTTAATTTGAAGCCAAATTTTTCTTTCGTTTCTGATATAGATAAGAATTCTGTTGTCTACTGAATTCTAAAAATGAATGGTACTTTTTTGTTTGAAAAAAGGGTAAACGCAAGCGCAAGGTTTCGCCTTTCATTTTAGTATGTTTTATCATTTTCCGGATGGGGATTATCACTTCCCCATCGCCCTTACTCAATAATAAAAAGAATTTTTTTTTTTTTTTTTAGTTATATTTTTTATTTTATATTATAAAGAAGAGGTCGTTGAAACTAATTGATTAAGTTTAAAATGTTTTTTATAATCTTTTAAACCATTATTTTGGGTTTTCGAAATTATTATCACTATATAAATTCCTTAAACCAAACCCAATTAAATTAATAAAAGCCCCGTTTACATTTTTAGGTAGTTATATGACGAATGCGCCAATTTTGAGTGATCTATTTTAGATCCTATGTTTCGATTGGAAGATCGATCAAGATATAATATATATTAATTAAAAAATTTAGAAAATATTTTGAAGTATGGTACAATTTCTATACGAAATTTTTTTATATGATTGATACGACCATCCCAAATACCTAACTTAATGGGTTTGCTAAATCTTAACGCAAATTCTCTACACAACAAAAAATCCTAACGCAACCTAACTATGCAAATATTTCCATAAATCTTTTGAGTGTATCGCTGAAATTGTGTTATATAAAAATTCTATTTTTTTATTAATCGATAAAATGAAGTTTTTATTTTAGATTAATAAAATAAATGATAAAAGAAATTAATCATTAAAAAATGCAAACGAGGCAGAACATTTTTTTTTACTTATATCCAGGGATTGAAGTAAAAATTATCTAGTTACAACTGTTACATTTTAGTTTTAGGAGAGCATAAAGTAATAGCCTACGAAAAAATACATTGTTAGTTCAGTTAAATAAAATTGACATCCTAAAATACTAAATAACTAAATAAAAAGATAATAATAAGAAAAATCAATATTATTAACAAAAATCAATATTATTTTATTAACGTTAACGAAAACGTTTTAATCCCTAATTTTTAAACAAGTTTTTATTCATCAATTTGAATGGTTTCCTAAAAAAAAATATTGGATTGAATTAACTCCTTCAAGCTCGACGATTGAATAAAAATAGGTTATTATGATTTCGAATAAGCCGCTATGGTGAAATCGGTAGACACGCTGCTCTTAGGAAGCAGTGCTAGAGCATCTCGGTTCGAGTCCGAGTGGCGGCATGGCATCTTCTAAAAGAGTAAGTCCTATAATGAATTCAATTCCTATAATTGAGGGACGCCCTTATTAATTTAATAATTTTTATGATATTTTCAACTTTAGAGCATATATTAACTCATATATCCTTTTCGATCGTTTCAATTGTAATTACAATTCATTTGATAATTTTATTAGTCGATGAAATCGTAGGACTAGATGATTCGTCAGAAAAGGGGATGATAGCTACTTTTTTCTGCATAACAGGATTATTAGTTACTCGTTGGATGTATTTGAGGCATTTACCATTAAGTGATTTATATGAATCATTAATTTTTCTTTCGTGGAGTTTTTCCTTTATTCATATTATTCCGTATTTTAAAAACCATAAAAACCATTTAAGCGCAATAACCGCGCCAAGTGCTATTTTTACTCAAGGTTTTGCTACTTCGGGTCTTTTAACTGAAATACATCAATCCTCGATATTAGTACCCGCTCTCCAATCCCATTGGTTAATGATGCACGTAAGTATGATGGTATTGAGCTATGCAGCTCTTTTGTGTGGATCATTATTATCACTAGCTCTTCTAGTCATTACATTTCGAAAATTCATAAGGATTTTTAGTAAAAGCAATAATTTAGAAAATGAGTCAGTTTACTTTAGTGAGATTCAATACGTGAACGAAAGAAACAATGTCTTACGAAACACTTCTTTTATTTCGTCTCAAAATTATTACAGGTATCAATTGATTCAACAATTGGATCGTTGGAGTTATCGTATTATTAGTCTAGGGTTTATCCTTTTAACCGTAGGTATTCTTTCGGGAGCAGTATGGGCTAATGAAGCATGGGGATCATATTGGAATTGGGATCCAAAGGAGACTTGGGCATTTATTACTTGGACCATATTCGCTATTTATTTACATATTAGAACAAATAAAAATTTTGAAAGTGTAAATTCTGCAATTGTGGCCTCAATGGGCTTTCTTATAATTTGGATATGCTATTTTGGGGTTAATCTATTAGGAATGGGGTTGCATAGTTATGGTTCATTTACATTAACATCTAATTGAATAAAAGACTTGACGAATATAAACATAGGACGGCATACAGGTATATATACGAAAACTTCATGTAAACAATCAAGAACCATTTGAATCATTTCCATTACTTGATTCAAATGGTTCTCACAAATTCAAAAGATATCTAGTTATAATAGAATTCCAATTTTTTTATTTTACTTAAAAGAATATAAAAGACTCATTTTTTGATTGTACAATCAACCATTTTTAAAATCATGGGATTTCAGTTTCATTTTTTGGTTTACTCACAAAAACTATCGAAAAAAAAAATTGGATATAATAGCTTCGACCTTGTCAACTGATAATGATAAAACGAAATCGGGATAAACACCAATACCTATTACAGGTAAAAGGATAGAGATCGAAACAAATAATTCTCGCGGTCCAGAATCAAAAAAATAAGAGTTTGGGGCATTAAAAAGCTTGTATCCATAGAACATCTGGCGTAACATAGATAATGAATAAATAGGAGTTAATATCATTCCAATTGCCATTACAAAAGTAATTAATATTTTTGCCATTAAAAGATATTTTTGACTAGTAAGTATTCCAAAAAAAACTAACAATTCGGCAACAAAACCGCTCATGCCCGGTAATGCAAGAGAAGCCATTGATAAGATACTGAAAGTCGTGAATATTTTTGGAATTGCGATAGCCATTCCGCCCATTTCGTCGAGATAAACAAGACGTATTCTATCATAACTCGTTCCGGCCAAGAAAAAAAGCGCAGCGCCAATAAATCCGTGAGAGATTATTTGTAAAATGGCTCCGTTGAGTCCTGTATCGCTTATAGAACCAATTCCTATAATTATGAAACCCATATGAGATACAGAAGAGTAGGCTATTCTTTTTTTTAAATTACGCTGACCGGGAGATGTTGAAGCTGCATAGATTATTTGAATTGTGCCTACTATAATCAACCAGGGAGAGAATAGAGAATGGGCGTGGGGTAATAATTCCATATTGATCCGAACCAATCCATACGCTCCCATTTTTAATAAGATTCCGGCTAAAAGCATACAAGTACTGTAATGTGCCTCTCCATGGGTGTCTGGTAACCATGTATGTAAGGGTATGATCGGTGATTTGACAGCAAAAGCAATAAGAAATCCAATATAGAATATTATTTCCAGTGCTACAGGATACGATTGATTAGCTGATGTTTCAAAATTTAATGTTGGTTCATTGGAACCATATAAACCAATACCCAAAACTCCCATTAATAAAAAAACAGAACTTCCTGCAGTGTACAAAATAAATTTTGTAGCTGAATACAAACGTTTCTTTCCCCCCCACATGGATAGAAGTAGATAAACTGGAATTAATTCTAACTCCCACATGATGAAAAAAAGTAAAAGGTCTCGAGAAGAAAATGGTCCTATTTGACCGCTATACATTGCTAACATCAGAAAATGGAATAGTCGGGAATCTCGAGTAATCGGCCGAGCCGCTAAAGTAGCTAAAGTTGTGATAAATCCTGTCAGTAAAATGGGTCCTATAGAAATTCCATCTATTCCCAATCTCCAGTAAAAATAAAAAAAATCGATCCATTTATAATCCTCTGTCAGTTGCATTAATGGATCATCCAATTGGAAACGATAACCGAATGCATAGGTTGTTAGAAGGAGTTCCATTATGCATATACCTATGGTATACCACCGGATTATCTTATTTCCTCTATGAGGGAGAAAGAAAATTAAGGAACCCGCGAATATTGGCAAAACTACAACTAGCGTTAACCAAGGAAAATTATTCATGGTAAAAACAAGATAAACTTGGACCAGAAAAACCCGTGCTCAAAATAAATAGTTTTTGAGCGCGGGTTTTTGTCGGTAAAGGTAAAAAAATCAAATGTATTCAAGTAGGGTTTTCTGGAACGTATTAATAAGCCAGACCCATACTTCGAGTTGTTTCATGCCATAAATAAACTCGAACACTCAAGAAATCTGTCGGACAGGCGGATTCACATCTCTTACAACCGACACAGTCCTCTGTTCTTGGAGCAGAAGCAATTTGCTTAGCTTTACACCCGTCCCAAGGTATCATTTCTAATACATCCGTTGGGCAGGCGCGCACGCATTGAGTACACCCTATACACGTATCATAAATCTTTACTGAATGTGACATTTGGATCTATAAATTTTTGAATGTCAGAAAGTTTCGATCTAGTAAACTTGTAAATGAATCATATATTTATACACCAGATGAATCAATAATTTATCATAATTTTTCTAATCAATCTACTTCTGGATTGACTCATGCGATAGAGCCAAGATACTTTAATTTCTTACATTTTTGAAAACATGTATTATTACGTAATGTATGGTCATGGTAATTCTAATTTATGAATATTAGAATTTATATGATTAATACTACTTATTCAACAAATTCGATTGATTGATACGAGTTGATTTTCTGTTACGATAAATTGATGAAACAATAGCCGGGCCAATAGCTGCTTCAGCGGCTGCAATAGCTATAACAAAAATTGAGAAAATATTGCCTTTTAATTGGCGACTATCAAAAAAATCAGAAAATGTTACGAAATTCATATTAACCGCATTCAGTATAAGTTCAAGACACATAAGGGCTCTAACCATATTCCGGCTCGTGATCAATCCATAGATACCGATAGAAAATAAGTAGGCACTCAAAACAAGTACATGTTCGAGCATCATTGACCAACTCCTTATCAATTTCGATTCATTTCAATATGAACTGAACAACAATTCAACAGATTCAATTGACTAGAATAAAAAAAAGTACGGAACAAAGGCAGATTTTCTATTGTTAATAGAATAGATTGAATAATTTCTATTTTAGACATAAACAATCTTTAATTAAAGGGAAATAAATGGAATGTAATAAAACCGAACAGAGTTTAATGTGCATTGCTAATTCTATAAATTTTTTACTGTCGCGCCACGGCAATTGCACCTATCAAAGCGGCTAAAAGAATTATCGAAACGAATTCAAATGGAAGAAAAAAATCTGTTGATAAATGAATTCCAATTTGTTGACTATTACTTATCAAATCTTGCTCTATAATCTGATTTGATCTTGTAGTCCAAATAATTCCGTACCATGACGTATCCGTAATAATAATCATGAGTAAAACAAAAATACTTGTACAAACTGGCAAAGTAACCACATCCCCAATGGTCCAAAGATTCAAATCTTTGTAATATTCTGAACCATTCATGAACATCACAGCAAATACGATTAAAACATTTATAGCTCCCACGTAAATAAGGAGTTGTGCAGCAGCTACAAAATAAGAGTTTAATAGAATATAGAATAAGGATATACAAACAAGAACCAGTCCCAATGAAAAGGCAGAATAAATGGGGTTGGTAAATAATACCACCCCCATACCTCCTAGTATAAGAACCGATCCCAGAAAGACTAAAAGAAAATCATGTATTGGTCCGGGCAAATCCATTATATGTAAAATAAGAGATAAATAAATAGAAATTTTTTTCATGACCTTATTGAGACCCGACCAGAAAATTTTTTTTTTATGATTTTTGAGCAATTCCTAATTTAATCCTAAGTAAATAAATACTAAGGGATATGAATAAATGTGAGTACTATTATTGGACTAATTTCATTCTTTATCTGAAAGAGTCGTTCTAAAATTCTAAACGATATATTTTAAAACAATTATGGATATATTAATTAATGGATTTTCAATCCAAATTAAGACGCGTTTCTTACCAACCAATCAATAGTTGGTATTTGTAGTTATTGACCAAACAACACGAAAGAAACCTAAATTCCTTCTATATTAGTTATTAGTAAAGTAATTATAAATTATTCGTTAATAAGAGATTTACTTTTTTATTTGAGGCGAATTCAAAATTGTTCGAATTGTATAATCGTCAATTACTGACATTGGTAAACGACCCAAAGCAATTTGATTATAATTCAATTCGTGACGATCATAAGTAGAAAGTTCATATTCTTCAGTCATTGATAAACAATTCGTTGGACAATACTCAACGCAATTACCACAAAATATACAGACTCCGAAATCAATACTGTAATTAAGCAGCCGTTTCTTGCGAATATCAGTTTCCAATTTCCAATCAACAACGGGTAGATCTATAGGACATACACGAACGCATACTTCACAAGCAATACATTTATCAAATTCAAAATGGATTCGACCGCGGAAACGCTCCGCGGTGATTGATTTTTCATAAGGATATTGAATAGTTACGGGTAAACGATTTGCGTGGGATAAAGTAATCATGAAACTTTGACCAATGTACCTTGCAGCTCGTACTGTTTGTTGACCATAATTCATGAACCCAGTTACCATAGAGAACATATCGTTAATATATATATGAATAGTTTTATGTTTGTTTATTTCTCTTGTTTGAGACACGTTGTGAATATAGAATGTTACTTTACAGTGAAAAGAGTTGGAAAGAAGTTGTTAATAATAGATTACCGAGAGAAATAGGTAAAAGAAATTTCCATCCAAGATTCAATAGTTGGTCCATTCTTAGCCTCGGTAAAGTCCATCTTGTTGTGATAGGAATGAACAAGAACAAATAAGTTTTAGCTAATGTAATAAAGATACCAATTATCGCTCCAAAAACTCCACATGTTTTATTTATTTCAAAAAGCTCAGAAACATATATGTCCGGAATAGATATATTCCAACCTCCCAAGTAAAGAACTGTTACAAATAATGAAGAAACCAATAGGTTTAGATAGGAAGCAACATAAAATAACCCAAATTTTATACCCGAGTATTCGGTTTGATAACCTGCTACTAACTCTTCTTCTGCTTCTGGTAAATCAAAGGGTAATCTCTCACATTCTGCTAGGGAAGAAATAATAAAAATGATAAACCCTATAGGCTGACGCCACAAATTCCATCCCCAAAAACCATATTTTGATTGCGCCTCAACAATATCAATTGTACTTGAACTGTTAGATAATTATAGTCGGTGATACCATCACTGTTACCATCGCTATTACAGAACCGTACATGAGATTTTCACCTCATACGGCTCCTTGAAGGCCAGAAATAAATATAGGGACCGCGTCAGTATTCTTTTTTGAATCTTGATATGTTTGTAGGATGGATAACTATCGGCCGGTCCCAAATTAGACCAATTGAATTCTGTCTGTTATAATTATTTTAATTCAAAATAAAATAAAAAAAGTACTTCTGAATTGATCTCATCCTTTCTTTAATTTAATAATTTCAATAATAATTTCAATTCTTCTTTGTTCAGTAATAACTTAACTGTTCAATAAAATACTTCTTGTAAAAATATCAATAACCCGTTGGTTTCACGTACGAAAAAAAAATTCTATATTAATTAATGAATTATGACACAAATTATATATCTATTAATATGTATATGGGAAATAATAAAAGTAACAAAGAATAAATAAAGTATATCTTTCTTTGTTTTTTTTTTTTTTTTCGTTCCTATTCTTCTTTCTATTTCTGAGAAAAAGAGGGCTTTCAAAATAAAGTAAAGGATTATTTCGTTTCGAATAGTTATTTATTAAATCGGTGGATAGGAGTATACTCTGGATTGGAATCGTGTCATGGGGAGTACTGCCTGATCATTTCTACCAACTTAAAGCCCCAATTAGTATTCTTTGTTTGTATATTATGTAAAAATGTCCTTTTGGAGAATTTACATAATCTCCATTACTAATCCTTTACATATGTTCGTGTTTCTAACCATCCACTCGTTTTTGCTCAATCCCCCGTTATGCTAATACATAAAAATGATAGTGAAAACTCAATACGGTTGATCTTTTGAACCCGCTTCAAGTCAGGATGACTAATCAACCAATCTTGGGGGAAACGGTCTCTTCTGTTTATGTTTATTTCCGCTTAACTCTCTAACTCTTATACATAGAAAATGAGAATCAATCTTTTTACTGCGAATTTATATATAAGCTGTTTTCTTTCACTCATATAACTATTTGATTTAGTTCATCAACCCGAATAATGAATAAAAAAAAAAATTAAGATATCTACTCAATCCATTCCAACCCTTTCCTTGAAAGGAAGGAATAGAGAAAAGTTTATGTCTATGTATCAACGAATCGCACGTAGAGATATTGATAACACACATAAAGTTAATGGTATTTCATAACTAATCGATTGAGCAGCAGCTCGTAGACCGCCTAAAAAGGAATATTTATTATTTGACCCGTATCCCGACATAAGAAGTCCAATTGGAGCAATACTGGAAATGGCAATCCATAAAAAAACACCGATATTGAGATCCGCTAAAACAAGGTGATATCCAAAAGGAACTACTGAATAGCTTACTAAAATTGATATGACTGCTATGGATGGCCCGATACTGAATAAACGAGTATCCCCCCTAGATGGAAAAAGATTTTCTTTGAAAAGTAGTTTTGTCCCATCTGCTAGAGCTTGAAGAACTCCCAAAGGGCCGGCGTATTCAGGTCCAATACGTTGTTGTATCCCTGCCGATATTTCTCTTTCTAACCATACAATTACCAGTACGCCTATTGTGATTCCCACTACAAGAGTCAAAATAGGAACAAGAACCCATAGAATTCCATAAACCTCTTTAAAAAATTCTAATCTAGAAAAAGAATCGATATCTTGTACTTCCGGTGTATCAATTATCATTTCAACGATCAACTTCTCCCATAATGATATCTATACTACCTAGTATCGTCATAATATCAGCCAATTTCATTCTTTTAACTAACCGCGGAAGAATTTGCAAATTGATAAAACCCGGCGGGCGGATTTTCCATCTCCAAGGAAAACCACTTTGATCCCCTATGAGAAAAATTCCCAATTCTCCCTTTGGGGCTTCTACTCTCACATAAAGTTCTTGTTTCGGCAATTCAAATGTAGGAGACGGCTTTTTACTAATAAATCGATATTCAAAATCATTCCATTCCGGATTCCTTTCTCTATCAAAGTATCGTATTTCTAAATTCTCATAGGGTCCCCCTGGAATTCCTTCCAGGGCCTGTTGAATAATTTTTACGGATTCTATCATTTCACCAATTCGGACTAGATAACGAGCCAATGAATCTCCTTCTTTTTGCCACTGTACTTCCCAATCAAATTCGTCGTAACATTCATAATGATCAACTTTACGAAGATCCCATTGTATTCCGGAAGCTCGCAGCATTGGTCCCGATAAACCCCAATTTATTACTTCCTCTCTACCAATAATGCCGACTCCCTCGACTCGTTCTAAAAAAATAGGATTTCGTGTAATAAGTTTTTGATATTCAGCAACTCTTGTTAAAAAATAATCGCAGAAATCCAAACATTTATCTATCCAGCCATGAGGTAGATCGGCCGCTACTCCTCCGATACGAAAATAATTATGCATCATTCTCATACCGGTGGCAGCTTCGAATAGATCATATACTAATTCTCTTTCTCTGAAAATATAGAAAAAGGGAGTTTGTGCACCAATATCCGCCATAAAAGGACCGAGCCATAACAGATGAGAAGCTATACGACTCAACTCCAACATAATTATTCTGATATAGCTGGCTCTTTTAGGTACTTGAATATTTCCCAACTGTTCCGGTCCGTTTACAGTTATTGCTTCTGTGAACATAGTAGCTAAATAATCCCACCGTGTTACATAAGGCAAATATTGTATAATTGTTCGATTTTCCGCAATTTTTTCCATTCCTCGGTGTAAATAACCCAATATTGGTTCACAGTCAATAACATCTTCACCATCTAGAGTAATGATGAGTCGAAGAACACCATGCATTGATGGGTGGTGGGGGCCCATATTGACTATCATGAGGTCTTTTCTTGTAGCCGGTATATTCATAGGTTTTTCCTCGATTCATTCTTTCATGAATTGCTGAAAACGAAAAAAAGTTCATTAAAATTCAAGATCTAATAAATCAAATAATTCAAAATGCCTTTATAAAAATAAAATTAACGAGTTTTTGACTCCCGAATATCCAACCGATTAATTAATTCTTTATAACATATTCTATTTTTCTTTGACAAATAAGACAGTAATCGTTGGCGTTTTCCCAGAATTTTACGTAAACCTCTCTGAGATAAATAGTCTTTTTTGTGTAATTGTAAATGTGAAGTAAGTCTTCGTATCCTATTGGTGAAACTAACTATTTGAAATTCAACAGATCCTCTGTTTTCGTCTTTTTCTTCTTGTGAAATAACTGAGATGAATGAATTTTTTACCATAAACTGAAATCTTCTCTCCCCCCCTCTTTTTATTTTAAGATATTTTTTATTGATAGATATCTTTATTGATCAGTAATAATAATGCCCCTAATTTTTATTTGGTATATACAAAAATTTGTATTTCGTTATTAATTTCTAATTTTTTTACTAATTTTTTTAATTAATAAAACTTACTCAATCCTATTTTCATTTTAAAATTGGATTTGAAAGGGGATACAAAAGTATGGTTGGTTTCTTCACTCACAAAAGATAAAAGTTTAGACCTAAAATAAGAAAATTTTGTTCATTCTAGATCTAATTGATATGTCATTGAATTAGTATCATGTATCAGAATGGAATGTAAGACAATGTATGCGTGCATCTCTTTGTCGTCATAGACCAGATATGGTATGGGAAATATAGGAAAAATGTACTATTAATGAATTTTCAATCGCGGATACATATGTATCCTTACCATACTGAAACAACTGCCATTATTGGTATTAAACCAATAACGATTCATACAAGCTAAATCTTCTAATCGATAATTGGGCCAAAGAAATAGCTTTAATTTTATAAGTTTTTTTTTATATTTTTTGCTTTTATCCACAACTTGACTGTTTACCTCATTCCCATTACAAAAAGATGCCTTTCTATGTCTATTCTTAGAATTTAAACAAATTAGAATTCGCAATTCTCTACGACGTCTAGGCGATAAAATATTTTCAGGAACAAACAAATCATAATTTTTTTTATATCTATTTCCAATCATCTTTTGATGTTTTGTAATGACTTCATCAGAATTCTTATCAACATGTTTTTTTTCTCGGTATTTTTGATTTATTTGATGTTTACTTTTATGAACTAATGAAATACCGAGGGTTTGATACATAATAAATTTTCCATCATTTTTTATAGCTAGACGAATTGGTTCAATAATCAAAAATCCCCTTTTAATAAATTCTGTAAGAGTTACATCTTTCTGAATCGTCAAAATATCCAGACTCATTTCGCCCCTTTGAATAGAGGATATAGTAATTTCTCTTGGATTTATCAGTCTAAGCAGGAGACAATATACGTTGATGTTATTGATTATTTTTTTATTTAAAGAATCATCCCATCTCAATTGAAAATACAAATACCTTTTTAGGAAGAAATCAAACTCCGCTTTTGTATTGATCTTGTATTGCTTTTTATTTCTATGTTTTTTCATGTCCGATCCCTTATAATCTTCTTCAACATCTTTTTCTTGGTTTGAAAGAGCTGATTTAAGATCTGCTTGGCCCGTGGATTCTTTTTCTCCTTGATTTCGGTTTTCTAATTCAAGAGATTTTTTTTCATTCGACGATATTGATATAAAAGGATCTCTTTTTTTATTTCCAGTGATGCTTTTGTTTTCACTAGCATTTTTTTTTATATTAGAATTAAAAAGTAGTAATTTAATTGGTATAACCCACGGTTTCATTTTATACGTATTATAAAGTCTCACAAATTCTGGCAAGAACCAAAGTTCCAGATTTGATATGGGACGACTTAGTATTTCTTCATTCATTCCCATCCAATCCAAAAGGGGTTTTTGATTGGATAGGTTGATTTTTTGATCTTGCTGAAGTGTGAGATAAAAAAGACCCTTATTATTGATTTTATCAATTATTTGATACTTATTAACCCTAGTCTTAGTATATTTATTACTCTTAGTGTCAGTATCAATATTGATCCAGGCCTCAATATCGACCTTCGTTTTAAGACAAAAATCGAGAATTCTCCAATCAAAAAATTTTCTATCCGTATTTTTATCCATATCTCGAATATCATCTTCTACCATATTAAATGATTTTTTTTTATGTGTGTTGTAATTATAAAAAATATCTTGGTTCGTTTTTACTTGTAATGGTGATCCATAAATTGAAGAGTACTTCTTAGTTTCAGAATTTATAGATTTATATGCTAAAAGATCATATCTATATTGTTTTTTAAAATTATCCTTTTGATTCAATAATAAATCCGTTTCAATTTTTTTTTTTTTTTCGTAGTGAATTAATTCATCTTTTTCATATAAATCACACAAATCTTTATATAAATCTTTATTTTGAGCTATACAGTTCAATATATTTCGCCATTTTTGTGGTACTACTCTAGACCATTTAATTTGAGATACATCACATTGATATTGATAATGACTCCTTAACCAATTTGTCCATTGATTCATTCCAGAATTGCGAAGATTCTTAGGTCTTAATTCGGAATGAAACAGTTCTTGTCTTACAACAAAAAAATCCTTTATTTCATTCTTAAGAAAAAAGGGGGTTCCATTATTTCCATTATATTGAAATACGGATTTCAATTTCTCTAACTTAATAAGTTGGGTTTGGGATAATTTGTAAAATACATATGCTTGTGAAAAGTAAGATAAGTCAAAAAAAGTCTTTGAATTTTTTTGACTAAGACTAATATTAGTATTAGAAAGTGACTCTTTTATAATCGAAATAAATTTAATTAAACTTTGATTTGTTTTATTAATTCTTTCTTGATTTGCTTCATTACTATTAATGTTTTTATTAATAAATTTGTTTCTTGATTCAAGAAAAAGTTGTGTATTGATACTAGGAATATTAATCATAGATAGAAAGATATCTATGTATATCTTTTCAATGAAAAATATTATAAAATAATGGAATTTACGGATTAATCGAGCAGTTCTTCTTTTTAATATCTGCCAAATATTTTTTTGTGATTCCAATCTTTTATCATCATAACTTATTTTGTTAGAACTCAAATTTCTATCTGAAGTTATAAATCCCTTTTTCTTGTCTTTTGTAATTTTTTCTATTTGATTTATGATTGTGTTTATTCTATCAGTCAGATCTTGCATTTTTTTTTCTGTTAATGAATAATTTGTCCAATCCTGAGATCTAATTTGAATGGACGATTCCTGAATCATCCGATTACTGATTATTGAATCTTTTTTAATTTCACTCAATTCATATACTTCTATTTCTCTCAATCCAAATAATATAATTGGGTTTATTTTTGAGAGTTCTTTTATTATTTCTTTTATAAACAGAATGTTTTTAATGATCCATTTTTTTGGTTTTTTTGAGACATTTAGAAAAAATTTTGTTTGTTCTTTAAAAATTCCTAGAATTATAAAACATTTCTTTTGCAATTTTTTAATTTTTTTTTTGAGTTCTTTAAAAATCGGTTCAAAAAATGAAAGTTTTTTTCTGGGAGAACCAAAAGGTAGTTCAGCTTCCATTCCAAAAATTGTTAAAAAACAAAAATCATTTTTTTGACCTTGCTTTTTCATTGGATCGTTATAAGGGGCTCGTAACTTAGATCTGTGCCAAGGTTTAAGACGAAAAGGAAATAGGATCTTGATCTGAATGCCGTCTGTTAACCAGTTTTTTGGAAATTCTTTTTCTGATAATTGAACGCCGTTATAGGTACATTTAACATGCATTTCTCTATTCCAATCCTTTAAGTCCTCATACCATTCCGGAAATTGAAATAATAGTATACGGACGATATTTTTAGCTATTATCAATGAAGGTAATATAATATATTTTCTAAGAATTGATTGGGTTACTAATAAAAAACCTCTCATTACTTGAGCAAGTAAAATACTATCCCAGGCTTCCGCTATTTGTATACGCACTTTCTCCTTTCTTTTGTCTTCTTCTTTTTTGTCCTCCTCTTTTTTTTTCGCGCTT